TATTTCTGGCCGGGAACAGGCCCTATTACAAGAATATTTTTTTTATTAGGGCGGTAGCTCAGAAAAGACAAATTTCCTATCTTTTCTTTCATCTCGGGAGAAATACGATCGGAAGGAGCTAATTCAAACCCCTCCGGTAAAATAAGAACAGCCCCCACATTCAAACCCCCTTTCTTACCATTAGCAAGGACTTGTTTCACTTGCTTATCATAAGGAATTCGAACAACTGCTTCAAATATAGTATCGGGAAGTACTGCTTGTGGAACCTCAATATCCACGGGCTTATTAGCTAAATGACAATTGGCACATACAATACGCCCGGTCGCTTCTCGTGGATTTTCATAACCCTGCTGCGCAAAAATGGGATATGCACTTGAAACGGATGTCTGAGTTATGATATATATGATGAGCGATACGGAAATAGATCGAGTAATATGTTCCTTTATCCAAGAAAAAGTATTTCTAGTTTGCATAGTCTAATCATTGGTCTGAAAATTTCTACAATAAATTGGGTAGGTCGCTAGTATAGTTTCCTATCCACGATTCTGCTATTTATTGGAATCATTTTACTGGAATACTATACTATAAAAATAGTATGAAAACCCCCCGGATAGAATGTTTTTAATACTTATGTAGAACTACAAAGTAAGAAACGTTCTAATTGGATTAATATTGGTGGATCATTTATCAATCATTCATTGAATGATAAATAACTACAAGTGACGGAGATACACGATTTAAATAACGAAAAATCCAATATTTAAAAATAGTATCGAGAATAACCGGAAAAGTGGAAACAAGACTAGATATAATTTGATCATTATGACCAAATCCAAAATCTTTGTATACAGAACCAATCATTAGTTCCCAGCCGTGGGGTGAATGAAATCCGATACATAAATCGGTTAATAAAAGAATTGAAAAAGCTTTTACTGTATCACTTAAGTTATATAGGAATTCCTGAGTCCAAGAATTAAGAATAACAAGTTCTTCATTACCTAAAATAGAAAAACCACTTAAAATAACAAAACAGATTATATTTGTCGAGAAGTGTAAAATTGTATGGATACGATCCTCGTTGTGTATCTTGATTAATTGGATCGTTTCTTTGTGGATTCCTATAAGAAGCTTTTGTAGATATGTCTCCGAGTATTCCTTGATCATTTCTTCCAAGAAGAGGATTTCTTCTAATTCTATGAACTTTTCTAGAATACTTTTTTCTTGAATATCATTCAAAAAAATTTCGGATTGGCCGATATTCGCCCAATTAATAACCCAAGATTCCATATTTTTAGTAAATGAGAGAGAAATCCACCAGGGCAAAAATACTATAGATGCAAGATACAAAAGAGGAGTGAATGCTTTCTTTTTTGCCATTTTTCGCCTGTTAATTTTTAATTAACCCACTCCATTTGTCGGACTTTATGTAATCGAATATTTCTTTCAAACATGAGTTCTAGACAGGGCATCAAACCTATGAATCTATTTTATTTGTGATTTTGTTTTGAATCTAGAAAGAATACAGAAATAGACTAAGACTCCACTTCAAGTTCGACTGAAGAAATAATACAAAATAGTGTTGCTAGATACCTCAATTCATCAAATTCCAAACAAATGTCTCCTTTCGATGAATGGCCGAAATTTGAAGAAATGAATATTATTGAGATTTTGAGACGAAAGAACCCCTTATTCTATCAAAATATCCAGTATTTCGAAAAAAAAAATTCCAACGATTCCCCATAGTCAAGAATAGAATAATTGAGAAAAAGATATTGTGATGGTCAAAAAAATAAGCGGCAAAACAAGTAAAAAGGTCGATTGACAAAGAAAATAATTTACAAGATATGGTTTATCTGCATCTAAAGTATCATTTAGTTATAGAAAAACTAAAAGGATTCTTGCGTTTTTTCCCTCCTGCCGAGAAAGCATTCGTTCTTCCGCCCAGTTCCTTTTCTCAAAATCAAAATACTTCAATTGGTACGCGCAAGAAATAGGCCAATTCCGCGGCTTTTTGTTCAATTTCTCGTGGAGTTAAATTCTCATCAGTACGGGTCAACGGAATAGCCCCCCGGCCTCTGATATCCATATAAAGGACACGACGGGCATAAATACCCTCTTTAACTTCTATTCGAACGGATTGAATATCTTTTATAAGGAATCGGAGGAATATGCGACGATTTTTTCCAGGAAATCCCCAACGAAAAATACACACTATTCCTTCCTTTCTATCGAATCGATCATAACCACTACCTACATTCCAGGAAATTGTGCACCACAAATAGGAACTAATAAAGAGACCCGCGATTCCGTAGAAAGACATCACGATTCCCTGTGGAAAAAAAAGGATTTGCTGAGACGGAACAAAAGATATCAAATTTCTACCAAGAAAACTGGAAGTTCCAACCAACAAGAATCCTAATGAACCTAAAAAAACGATAAGGGCCCAACAAAAATTACTTAGTTTTCGAGACCCCGTTATAAGTTCTATCCATGTATCTTCTGATCGCCAACTCATACTTGATCCGATTGCATTTTATTGAAATTGAGAGAATACCCCAAATGATTTTGACTTTACTTTTTTTGTTTCCGAATGAACTTTCATCAACTAGCACTAGTTTGATGTGAACTAGCACTAGTTTAATGGGAACTTTTAGGAGTAATTCATCAAATTGTTTAGATCTAAAATAATAACATACCCCTCATATGATCCCAATATACATATTGATATATATATAGATCCACCAACTTTACATTTTAGGCATCCAGCGATCCTGATCTATTTGAAACTGGCTAGAATTCAGTTATCTATAGATCATTTTCTGCAGACATAAGAGCTTTTTCCTTTATGTTCGGCGGAAATCACATGTTCTACTATATTTTCTTTTCCGAAATAAATATCTGTGTTATGCTACAAGTCTAAGTTAAAAAAAAAAAAAAAGAATGAGACTGGGTCCCCTCGGATCTAAACAATCTTGTTTTTTTGAACATAAAGAAATAAAGAACCCATTGCAATTGCCGGAAATACTAGGCCTACTAAAGGCACAAAAATAGAGGGAAAATTGAAAGTTGTCATAAAATGGGGTACCTCGATTTATTATTTGTACCTGTTCTTATTTTTTTTTAATATCATATTTTATATTTATACTAATTATAATTAATAATTGTAATTATTATGAATTCGTAGATTAGAGATATTAAGTATCTAAGTGAGTATATAGAATAAGTCCAAGGAATGTAGAACTAAATAAATGGACTTATTCATCTATCTATATGAAAGATACATATGATAATCCATTTTATTTTTCTTCGTTTCTTTGTGTTTTGTTCTTGTCTTTGAATTTCATTTTAATATTTAATAAAGAGTTTCTTACAAATTATTGAAAGATTCATTAGAATGCGACACAACCGGGATTTTTAGTGAAAACGGGATTTTCGGGAGATGGAGAAAGATATAAAACTATATATCTATTTTTTCTATAATTTGAATTTGATTATATACGTAAGATGAAATTCGTTTTATTTTCCTAATTTCACGAAAGGAAGAACTCACGTTTTTATCTTGTTGATAGAGACTTCTTAATTAGTAATCGGGAATCTAGGTAAAAAAAAAAAGAGTTATACGCAACTTTTGATTTTGATTCTTTCTACAATTAGATCTTAGGTCGCCAAAGAAAACTCCCTTTTTAGTTACTTTGATTCCGATAAGCTAAGATTCGGATAAGCTAACTACTTTTTTTGTTTGCTACAAATAAAATAATTGAACTTAGTGCGCTCTACTTGATTGAATTGGAATTCAAAGGAAAGAAGGCGTGGAGCTTAAATAACTCACTCAGAACGCTTTTTAAAAGATTACGCGGTACGATTAGGTCGAATAAGCCCTTCTGGAATAAATATTCAGCCGCTTGTGAACCTTCGGGTACTGTTTTATTCAATGTTTGTTCAATTACTCTTTTACCCGCAAATGCAATGTAGGAATTTGGTTCGGCAATAATAATATCTCCCAACATACCAAAACTAGCTGTTACCCCACCAGTAGTAGGAGATGTAAGGATTGATACATACAATAACTTTTTATTTGATTGATAATCATATAAAGCAGACGATATTTTAGCCATTTGCATCAGGCTCAAACTCCCTTCTTGCATGCGCGCTCCCCCCGAAGCGCACACTATAATAAGAGGTAGAAATTGATTAGTAGCGTACTCAATCAAACGGGTGATTTTCTCCCCGACTACGGATCCCATACTACCCCCCATAAACTGAAAATCCATAACCCCAATTGCTACGGGAATACCATTTAGTTGACCTACGCCTGTTTGAACAGCCTCAGTTAATCCTGTCTTTCTTTGATAAGAATCAATACGATCTTTATAAGGCTCCTCCTCCGAATGAAATCCAATGGGATCCAGAGAGACCATGTCTTCATCCATAGGGTCCCAAGTACCGGGGTCGATCGAAATTTCGATTCTTTCTGAACTACCCATTTTCAAATGGTATCCACACTGTTCACAAATATTCATTTTTGATTTCAAAAATTTCTTATAATTTAATCCATAACAATTTTCGCATTGAACCCACAAATGCCTGTATTTTTGAGTTGCATCGAGATCACTAGGCCTTTCTCTTAGAGTTAAATCACTACTCTTCGCGCGGGTTCGTATACTGGACCCCCCACCTTCACTACTAGTTTTACGTTTATCAAAAACGCACCTAGAAATGTAACCGTCACTACTATCACTTACAATGGACGTATCAATACAGATTTGAGACTGAAGATAACTGTCAATGCAACTAGTAATGTGATTATTCCAACTAGATTGAGTATCGTAAATGGAACGATTGTATAAGGAATCTTCATTCGTAGATTCATTATTCATATAACTAGAATTGCGATAACTAGAAAAAGAACTTTCTAGGTCACTCAGAAAAGAATGATCGCTGTCAATCTCAAAAATTTTATTTTCTATATCAAAATAGATAGAATAACTGTCTCCATTACT